TTTCTTTATTACTTATCGCACGTGCCCAGCCTCAACGTCACTTCCCAAACCCCTTTCCCAGATCTATGAAAGGTGAAACATTGAAGGTCCACAACAGGTAACATAAATGAACAAGTTTCTTTTTGGGCGTATAGATACATTACTTCATTGTTCTATGAGGCGTTGCACTAAGCACATACTCGGATAGGGTCGCGAAGTGCAAAGATCCGGTCTTTGACAACCGTCGTAAGGACAACAAAACCTATACTTATGTGTGTTCGACACTATAACTATAGGCGGGATCTGTTGTAGGATGAGCGCCGAGCGCCGTTCCGCTCGATTAGGCGAATGCGAGTGAGGGATAAGCTTTCCCCGTTCGCTAGGAGGTTCTGAAAGAAAGAGTTCGGGCAGAAATAGATGGCCTTTCTATTCTATTATATTAGTAAAGCGCGCTCCCCATATCATTCATTATTAAAGATTAAAGCGAAAGCGACAACGTGTCACCCTAACCTTAAAATCGATAAACGGGAATGCGCTACCTAATAATGAGCAATGCTGGTAACAGCAAATGGTTCCTAACCTCATAAAAATCAGAGTACGGCATATCCGACTATCCGGCAACACGCTTGGATAAGTAACGCGATGAACCGTACCTGTATCTCTAGGCGCTATGATGTCTTATTATGTGGATCATGTCTTGCTTGAGGGTTCCAAACCCCGCCCTTCTCTAATAGGGGAAAGTACAGACCGGATATACGAGCGCCATTCTTCAGATGGATCGCTGTTCGATAGTTATTGTAGCCGGGGCACGAACTTCCGTATAGCGCCCTAGTTTTTTTGTACAAGTAGCTAAGGAGGCCTTCAAACTTGTGAAAGAATACTTGCTGCGCACCTGCGCGCCTTTCAAGTCAAACGGAGATTACCAGTTCCGGAGGGACCAACGATTGTACTTCTAGGGACATAGCCTAAGGCCACGGCTTTTGTGAGTGTTCAGCACAATACGGTACGGTATGCCACCAGCATAAATGAGGCACACAAGAGCCACCGGCACGAGAAAGATTAAATACCAGCCTGGAAGTGATTCGCTAAGTCGGGTTTTCCAGCGGCCGCCTATTGTAGAATCGTCGATAACCTGGCTGCCACTATCATGTGTGTAAAGACTTACTGTATAGGCATACTGGAAACCGTTTGGCAAGTCAAGGTACCCTGAAATCCGCTCCTTAGCTATAACGTTCCAGAGTCTAACAAATCCAGAGTACCCGGTTGCCGCACAAAGCAGGTCACCTTAACCAGTCATACCCATTTATGGAGATTCGGGATCTGAAGAGCTCAAATTAAAGCCTTGAAAGAAGTAGCTACTCCTACTGCAATAGTGAGCTTCTTTTAAGCCAGCCCACAAAAGAATAATTCCACCTCGACTTCCCTCTACCAGAGAATCCATGAATTCTGGGCACCTGCGGAAAGACAAATAACCAGCCAACTATATATGCCTTAAAGATACTTTACCTTTCCTCACGGAAAGCCTTACTCTAACAAGTAAGCAAGTCCCTCCCTCTCCCTCTCCCTAACGGTCTTTTAAGTAAACTCCCTTAGAATTAACGAGATCTAGAGTCTTGGATGAATCCTGGGTCGATCAACCCCGATGGCTTAACAGCCCAGTGAATAACCTGATTCAGAGAGATAACCAGCCCGGGGAGTACCAAATGCGGAAGCAGTTCCAGTCCCAGCTGCTGAGGTGGCGTAGTGACAGGTGGGAGCAATAACAACAGAAGCTGCGGAAGATCCTGCAGTAGTATATTCGGCGGTGGAATAGATTCGAGCGTCCGGGCCACTTAGTTGCTTTTGCAGTCGATTCTAATCCGATCCGACGCGGGCAGCACCAAGAGCTTTCAAGGGAGGCAGACATGTATAGATAGTGGCATACCTTCTGGATCGAGGGTCCCACCCGGCAAACACCATACAGGCAAAATACCCGCGGGGGAAAGAAAGCATTTACTTTTCTAGTTAGAGACCAACGTTTTGGGGCTAACGTGGGATCCGCTCAGGGACCTACTTGGTTTAGGTAACACTGGAGAAGGTCATTTTTGGAGGGGTCGGAAGAACGGGTTTAAAAGAAATATATATATATATTATTAGTTTGGTTTTTATGCAAAAAAGACAAAACGGGATTGGATTTCCACTCAGAAGGAAGGAAGGTTAAATACCTTTGACAGGGTTGTATTTTTGGGATGGTGTTCAAACTCCCGAAATGAACCATTACAGCTGGCGTCGACCAGCTTTGCGATACGTACGGACACGAAGAAGAACGCAGGCAGCGGAAATGCAAAAGAGAAGAGCAAAGATTCCCGACCCTTATTGACTCAACCACAAATCTGTTGAATGAAGGTAGCTTGCTTACTCTCAGCCACTAGTTAGAAGGAAATCCCTTTACTTTCTTTCAGAACCTTATGCAGTACAGAAAGCAAGTGAGGCGGGCTAAGATTCCATTCGAAGTAAGGTAACAAGATTCGATGTTGCACCACCTTCAACTTGATCCGGAGTTTTTCGAGAAAAGGTCCCATTCTTCAATATCATGATTGGGCCGACCGGGCCAGATCATGAGTAAAATATCATGATCGAGTCGACCAGGCCAGATCATGAGTGAATAGAAAATCGAAAACGTACATAGCTGTTCCAGCCGAAATACTTGGAATAATTCTACCACTTCTACTAGGAGTAGCCTTTTTAGTGCTAGCTGAACGTAAAGTAATGGCTTTTGTGCAACGTCGAAAGGGTCCTGATGTAGTGGGAGCGTTCGGATTGTTACAACCTCTAGCGGATGGTTTGAAATTGATTCTAAAAGAACCTATTTCACCAAGTAGTGCTAATTTCTCCCTTTTTAGAATGGCTCCAGTGACTACATTTATGTTAAGTCTGGTTGCTCGGGCCGTTGTACCTTTTGATTATGGTATGGTATTGTCAGATTCGAACATAGGGCTACTTTATTTGTTTGCCATATCTTCGCTAGGTGTTTATGGAATTATTATAGCAGGTTGGTCTAGTAATTAGGGGGCGGCCGTTCGGTCGCCTATGATACTAGGACCAATAGGTCAAAAATAGGTTTGTGCCGCAGGTGTTGAACGATCTACTCTACACAGGTGTGGGCTTACAGGGCTAGGGCTCATAAACCCTTTCTTTCATTCATCAATAGGGCCCTGGTCGGTCACTTTTCGGATCGATAAGTGGAAGTCATAAAAAAGAGATGTTTCTCTTCGCACCTCAGATCAAGAGGAAGGGTAGCTTGTCAAGCTGGCCTATATATATAAAAAAAAAAAAAGATTCGCTGTGGCTGTTCTTCTTTGTCAACGCGGACCTATAGGTTCGCCTACTTGACTTATGAAAGATAATGAGAATGGGTTATTCACAAAGGAAAAGGCGCTACTTAGCCCTACTTTTTTAGAAGTAAGCGGCTGAGTTAGCCTACTATACAATACATTAGTAGGGTATATATAGTAGGCGAGCGAGTTAGCGAAGACGCTTAGGCTAATAGATAAGAGAGCGTCGGCGCGTAGCCTTCATTCTACTACGCTACGAAAAGGTTACGAAGTCACTTAGCTCGACGTTAGGAGAGTCAAGGGGGGAACACCATATCTACATAGAAGAACCGCTGTTCGCTGACTTTCTAAGGTCTAAACCTTTCGCTCCCCGGCGCAAAGCCGCTTCGCACCACTGATAGACTACTTAAGATTAAATTCAAAAGGCGCCATACTTAGTTGACTGACAATGACAAAGGCTTGCGAAACTAAGTAGGGCCTGAGGCCCCCTGCGAATCCGTAAATCTGAGGAGCATGCCGCAACAAAAGGATGGTCCCCTATGTATTTCATTCTTTCCGGAAGGGAAACAAAAAGAAGTACCCCCATCATGGTGAACCTCTCCTTGTGATCGGGATGAGGTAGATGCCTCCCAGCCGGGGGGGCGGATCGAATCGGAGTTTCCTTAGGTAGCCACCGACCTACAGTTATCCTTAAACTTCCGTGCTTGGTGGAGAAGAAGCGAACAAAGGTACGCTCGCTTGCTGTCTTGTTCTCTGCCGCGAACTGGGATCGCTCGCCAGCTAGGTCAGATTGGAGCGACTTTTTTTTTGAGAACATATTACCCATATTCGGGGACAAGGGGCGGAACGACCTCTCGATCTACTTACTGCAGCCCGGGAATAAAAACGTCGTCTAGGCGTTCCCTGTTGCTCCGATCTCCCCTACGCCTAGGACGTTGTCTGGGCCAAGAGCCATAGTTAGTTGCTGTTTCCATTTGGTTGTTTTTTTTCTTGTTGTTGATACCGGCAAGACCCAGCCAGATGATGTCTGCTGGTTGGTAGTGAGAAGACTCTTAGTACCTGCATACCCAAAAGGGGGCGCTGATTAAAAAACAATCATTTTATTTAATTTCTTGCTCCCCCTTAGCAGAGGGAAAGGAGTCTATCTATCTGCCTAGCTTAGGTAGATTTCCTCCAACGCAATCCACAGAAATTCCACGAATCCCTTGGTGGATAAGTCCGACGACTCAGCAGCAGTGCGGAATTGAGTTTCTTGTCTGGTGGATCTGATCGGGGGCAATACATACCAAAAGGTTCGAAGAAGGAACGCGCATAAGAGTATATAACCAACCCACCCTTCTGTATAACCTATTCACATTAGTGAAGCGGCTGGGTGCATAAGGGAAGTCAACCTACGAGCACCGAAGAGCATAGTAGTATTGCTGCCCCTCTCTAAGTAAAGGTAAAGTCTCTCCGAGTGTAAGGAAATTGGTTCAATTGCATTGCCTCTACTACCAGCGGCCTGAGTTCCCCACGCTCCGATCACCAGCACTTAGTTCCTCTTGACTATGCAATTCCCTCAGCTTGATAAGCCTACATCTTATAGACCGAGGGACTACCGCCTTTCAGGACTTCGATCAAGATAGGGCCAGAAGAAAAATTTTTAAAAAATGCGCGAAAGCATGCGAAGAAAGAAAGCAACAAGCGAGAAAAGCCCGGGCATATAGTATAACTATAGCCCGAGTTCCAAACCTATCTTACTAATAATATAATAATAAAGGGCGGGTTTCAGTCTTGAAGTCTGTCTTCTTCAATGGATAAGATTCAAAGGGAGTTTACTTGCTTACTTGTTAGAGTAAGGGAGTTTCACTTACTCGACTGTTAGGGAGAGGGAGTTTTACTTTTTTTCCAACGGTCCGAAATCTTTCAAAAATTAATAGAGTTCAGAAGCTTAGTGGAGAATGAAACTTATAAAGTCAAGGCAAAGAAAGCCATGTTTGAGGACAGACTCTGGAGGGGAATACACATCACAGGAGTTGGTGCTTACTTGAAAAGCACGGGATTCGGAGACAGTTTGCAACAAATCTCCATTACTGTTGGAAACAAAGGTCATTGCTCAGAGAACATGGGGATGGAAATCAGTGGATTCGTATTTGCATTTGCCAACAAGAATAGAGTCTCCATTTCGGTCATTTGATTGAGATGAAAGGCTTTAATTGCTCCTTTCCCTCCCGGTCAACATCGTTGGTGCTCTCTAGATTCGCGAATTCTAGTACCAATCTCAGCTATTGGGGAATCCTTTCTCGTTGCGCTGAGAGCCGAGAGGAAATAGATGAGTTTAGAGAACATAGCCGGCCGCTTATAAGTAGATGGACGTACCAGAAAATATGACTCTCCTAAAGTGGATCAATTCGACATTACGCGGTGGGTGGAATAATCCACTTTTTAAGGCCCCAGAATGGTAAAATCTTACTAAGACCAAACATCCTTCTCGCAAAGCTCGAGTGCTTTCGGCTCCGGCCGCAGGGCCCGCCACAAAAAAGTGCTGAAATGCTGGGACCCAGAATTCAAAAACAAGTTCTGAAATTAAGTAGCTTGACTCGCAAAAGGCGACGAAGTAAGGGCGCTCGGAAGAAGAGGTGCCCGCGGGGTGCAGTAAACCACAAAGCGGGGCTACAAAGTCTCAATTGATTGAATATAAGGACATTAGGTTATGAAATAAACGAAGTGAAGAAGTTACGCACCGCCGGGTAAAAGAATCGTTTGAAACGAATGCATTCTTCCTTGATAGCTTTGCTACGTGAAAGAAAGAGAGTTTTGAAAGGTGTGGAAATCTAATAGAATGGATTGAAATCCGTGGATTCTAACGAGCTGCCGGAACGGTAGAATCTCTTCTCGAGTCGCCGACCATTACTACAGTTGGGAAAGACCATTCCTATCTGGAGCACTATAAATTTACTTTCCTTTGCACCGAGAAAGAGATGGATTTGAATTCATTACGTAACTGTTCTTGATCGCCGAGCTCTGATGGAATGACATTGCAAGCCTTCTGCCTCCCAAAACGAATATTGCGAAAGCTTTCCGAGTATAAGGACGTGCCAGAAAATAAGCTCCATCCGGGTGGAGAAATAGCCCAATTCGTAGAATATGGCTAGTCCACTTTGACTCATAAAGATGTATATGGATCGGCTTCCACTAGTAACTCTTTCCGTTGCGTCGAGGGATGATAGTATGATCTGACCATCCTGTTATCGATTCGACGAAAGCACTCCCCTCTCTATTGTTCGAGCTACTTCATCGCTTTTCCCCTTGGCTTTGACTCTTTGGTCTGCCTGTCTGTAACCAATGCCTGGATGACTGTCTTGGCTTTCTGTCTCGACTCTCTTCCTTCCGGTGAAGCCTTTAAACAAGGGGTTCTTTGCTTGGTTGATTGAATATCTCTTTCCTTGCCTCCCCTTAGTCTTAATCCGCCTTGGGGTGATATAAAAAGTTGTGAAAGAATAGGTTTCGAGCGTATCCGCCCATATCCGCTGCGCTCGTCCTTTCTTCCTAGATGCTTTGAATATCCCTGTACCGTCGATTGCCTTTATTACCGGATTACTAGAAAGTTATTCACAAGGAATTTCTCGACGGGTTTAATAAAATAAGTCAATTGCCACTGGTCAAAGAAGAGACAAGAGGAGAATCAAGACAAGGGGGGGATCACTAATTCCGGGAATATACCATACCCTTCTTCGACTATTCGACCTGCTCCTCGAAGCAAGGTATTTTAATTACTTACTTGTTAGAGTAAGGGAGTTTCACTTACTCGACTGGGGTCGACCCCTCGGATTTTTTAGTTCTTGGCCTCTATTCACACTTACACATCATACGCTTGTGTGGATAGCTGCTGAGAGGGTCTATGGCACGACGAAGCTTTGCGACTATGCGCGACCCGACGAGAAAGTGTCGGCCGCTTACCATAATAAATAGTTTCAGTGTACTATAACTATATCTAAAGAAAAGTCTATAATTTATAAAATATTATTATTATAAGTCATGTTTTGGAGTTTGCCAAAAGATTCCGAAAATTTAATGGGATTTCTCTCGCTAAGATGCTCCGGTCTTTGGATGACGCTATTATGTGGAAAAGACCCCGATTTTCTGAGATGTAACTGGTACTATGTCTCTGTCTTTGACCTATCGATTGAGGGGTGCTTCTTATCGTATCCGTGGTGCGACCGGAGCGTCACTATCTTTGTATGCTTTCGCCGGCAGGCGTATTCCCGTTACCATTGAAACTGTGGTTAGCATTTCGGAGTGTTAACGCGCACGGGCCCTCATTCTTTTTAGGGCTAAGTAGCGCCTTCGCTTTGTTTGTAATGAAAAGGAAAGAGAAGGTCTTCGGACATTTTATGCGGGCGGGCTTTCTTGATCGCCTCATTCTTCAACCATGGGTTAAGATGTGGCTAAAGTATCTCCGATGGTACGCGCGTAAATTACGATGTGTCGCTCGAGGTCTCTCGAGCCTCCTGTTGTACCAATGTCTATATTCCGCTCTAGGAATAAGGTAATGATCTTCTGGTATGGAGTTTTTTTTTGTTGTTACAACAGGCGTGTCCGTTCCCTTGTGTTTGAGGGAGTTGGTGCGGCATTCGAAGTTCGAGTGGCTTTGGTACCGGACAGAGGAAAGAGACAGAATAATAACATTGAAATAGCTTACTTTATAGGGGCTTGGAGGTTTGTTTTTCCTATTCTTATTCCTGTTAAGCGGAATAAGAAAGACTAGGTAGCTCGCTTTCTTGGGATTGCTCGCTGGCTGACTATGACGATTGCCCTCACTCGAAAGCCGCTTCAAAAAATTCCAATAAGATCCCCCGATTTACTTACTTTTTAAGAAAGCATAGAGGCGAGCTTTAAGACGTTCTTTGATCCTTGTTGTACTTTCGGGTTGGACTCCTGTCCTCGTCCTCCCTTGCCTGACAGCACACCTGAAGGAAAGGAAACCTGTATAACACAAACAAAGGAACGGCAATCACCACAAGCAATCAACGATTAAAAATGACAAACGAACGGGGCATAGGGTATAGAGGCGGAGTCTTGGCTGTAGTTAATGGGAGGACTAAGAGTAGCTGTAGGAATAATAAAAGGAGAGCTCTAGAGAATAGAAAGCGTCTTGTCAGAGCATATGTAGCTTCTGATATAGGAGTTGGAGCAGGAACACGAGTAGGGACTCACTTTCAGTGCCTTCGCTTGTTAGCTAGTCTTTCCTTCCAAGCCACCAAGCCTTATCTTCGTCTCCCTTCGATCGTTTTCTTTTTTATTCATTTGTCACATATAGGTATAGGCGAATAAAAGATAACGATTTTCGAAGCTGTGCTAATAGTGGTCAAGAATAAGGTAAGAAGAGGTTTAATCAAAAATACGGGGGATAATGATTTTGATTGACTTTAGTCACTATACGAACACAATGTGAATTGCCTCATCGATGGTCAAGCTTTTTACTCGCGGAAAGCAAGCAGCAACTAAGGTAGTCAACTTTCTTAGTGCTTGCGCTAAGTAAGAGAGCAAAGAAAGTTCTTTCGTCCGCCCGGCTTGAGGGAGTCGTAGGAGAGAGCAAAGCCTGGTAAACGGATGCTACTCCTCTTCTCCTTCGGAGCCCTACTTCCATAATTGGATTGCTCCGTCATGACTTATCAAAAGTATGGAATTCTGGTTGGTTCTTCAGGAACCTAATACGAAAGTATTGAGTCTGAATCCCTGTGGATGAGGTGGAGCAGATCGAGAAAGCGTTAGGCGTCCTGTCGTTTTAGGGAGGTATTTAGGCGTTGTCCTGTTCATAGCTTCTGCTCTCCATAGCGCTTCACACCAAGCTAGCTTTCTTTCAGAACCTTAGTGCGCTTTACACCGAGCCCTCAAACAAAGCAATGGCTCGAAACCGGGCAACTGGCCAAATAACCACAGCGTCCTGCGCATCCTCACACACGAACAAAATTGCTAAAGCCAAAGGTCCGAAAGGTGTGTTCGTCGTAGGACATTTTCCTTGAAGTCTATAATGGGGCGCTTGCAGCTTCCCCGCCGGGGGCTTCCCTCTCAATTGAATGGAGACAAACCACCTTCGGATTAGCCCCTTGCTGATACACCTGCTTCTCCTTTTTTTTCTTCAGAAGGAATCTTTTATGATGGTGCTGCACCACCTCTCTTTTCTACGATTAGACGCATTCTCTTGACTTTCATTCATTTTAAAGTTTTAATTCATCCTTCGGCGACCTCTAGATCGGAAAACAATCTTTCTAGTTCAAACCTAAAAAACTCTGTAGGTCTCATGCCGCTTTACCAACTCTTCTTTTTCGGGGCGCTGGAAATCGAACCCAACTAGACCTTTTCCCCCTTAAGAATATCCTAACCAACTGAGCGGTGTAAAAGATACAATTACCTACGAAATTGCGTAAAATGAAATAGAAATTGCGTATGAAAGACGCCCAAAAAGTCCCATGCTTCCCGTTGGTCAACAACCAACTACACTCTAAGTAAAGTACGGAAAAGCAAGTTTTTATTACTTTTCTGGAGGGAATTCTTGTTTGTCAATCAATCATGTCTCAACTGGATAAATTCACTTATTTTCCAATCTTAAATTTTACGACACGATGGCTGTTCTCCACTAACCACAAGGATATAGGGACTCTATATTTCATCTTCGGTGCTATTGCTGGAGTGATGGGTACATGCTTCTCAGTACTGATTCGTATGGAATTAGCACGACCCGGCGATCAAATTCTTGGTGGGAATCATCAACTTTATAATGTTTTAATAACGGCTCACGCTTTTTTAATGATCTTTTTTATGGTTATGCCGGCGATGATAGGTGGATCTGGTAATTGGTCTGTTCCGATTCTGATAGGTGCACCTGACATGGCATTTCCACGATTAAATAATATTTCATTCTGGTTGTTGCCACCAAGTCTCTTGCTCCTATTAAGCTCAGCCTTAGTAGAAGTGGGTAGCGGGACTGGGTGGACGGTCTATCCGCCCTTAAGTGGTATTACCAGCCATTCTGGAGGAGCTGTTGATTTAGCAATTTCTAGTCTTCATCTATCTGGTATTTCATCCATTTTAGGTTCTATCAATTTTATAACAACTATCTCCAACATGCGTGGACCTGGAATGACTATGCATAGATCACCCCTATTTGTGTGGTCCGTTCCAGTGACAGCATTCCTACTTTTATTATCACTTCCGGTACTGGCAGGGGCAATTACCATGTTATTAACCGATCGAAACTTTAATACAACCTTTTCTGATCCCGCTGGGGGGGGAGACCCCATATTATACCAGCATCTCTTTCGGTTTTTCGGTCATCCAGAGGTGTATATTCCCATTCTGCCTGGATCCGGTATCATAAGTCATATCGTTTCGACTTTTTCGGGAAAACCGGTCTTCGGGTATCTAGGCATGGTTTATGCCATGATCAGTATAGGTGTTCTTGGATTTCTTGTTTGGGCTCATCATATGTTTACTGTGGGCTTAGACGTTGATACCCGTGCCTACTTTACCGCAGCTACCATGATCATAGCTGTCCCCACTGGAATAAAAATCTTTAGTTGGATCGCTACCATGTGGGGGGGTTCGATACAATACAAAACACCCATGTTATTTGCTGTAGGGTTCATCTTTTTGTTCACCATAGGAGGACTCACTGGAATAGTCCTGGCAAATTCTGGGCTAGACATTGCTCTACATGATACTTATTATGTGGTTGCACATTTCCATTATGTACTTTCTATGGGAGCCGTTTTTGCTTTATTTGCAGGATTTCACTATTGGGTGGGAAAAATCTTTGGTCGGACATACCCTGAAACTTTAGGTCAAATCCATTTTTGGATCACTTTTTTCGGGGTTAATCTGACCTTCTTTCCCATGCATTTCTTAGGGCTTTCGGGTATGCCACGTCGCATTCCAGATTATCCAGATGCTTACGCTGGATGGAATGCCCTTAGCAGTTTTGGCTCTTATATATCCGTAGTTGGGATTCGTCGTTTCTTCGTGGTCGTAACAATCACTTCAAGCAGTGGAAATAACAAAAGATGTGCTCCAAGTCCTTGGGCTGTTGAACAGAATTCAACCACACTGGAATGGATGGTACAAAGTCCTCCAGCTTTTCATACTTTTGGAGAACTTCCTGCTATCAAGGAGACGAAAAGCTATGTGAAGTAAAAGAAGAAAAGGTCGCCGACTGCTACTAAGAACCTAACAGAACTTTTTTTAAAGTCCGGATCGACTTCATGTTCCTAAGTCAGAGAACCATTGTACTCTTATAGATCATAAGGATGCAATGCCATGGTCGGTTGAGGCTGCGCGGGATAATTAGTCAAACAAAATAAAAATACGAAGTTCTCTTCTCCTTTGGTTCTCTTCTTTCTTTTTACTTGGTTGACAGGGTCAGGGCCGTCCTAGTAATTTGGCATCAGAGCGGGTCACTAGATATACTTAGTGAGATCCGTGGGGGACGTATCGTGCTTCGGGGTCAATTTCTCATCCACCGTTTCTTGATGAAGAACTATGCAAGCGAAGAAGAAAGCCTCCCTCTCCCTAACGGTCTTTTAAGTAAACTCCCTAACGGTCAAGCAAGCGAACTTCGCAGAGCCTCTAAACTTCAACAGCTCTCGACACGGTTTGAGAATATTAAGATGTCTGAAGATGATAAATTCGCAGATTTCTATGCTAGGTTGAGTGTCATTGTAAATGGTTGTTGCAACCCCGGATAGAATTGTCAAGAAGATTTTTAGGTCTCTTCTCATGATGTATTACTCTAAGAAGATTGCTATTGAAGAATCCAAGAATTTGAACACGTACAAGCTTGCAGAGTTGATTGGTTCCATCACGACGTACGAGATGGGGGGCAAGAGCGTAGCACTTAAGGTTACGAAGTAAAGAGGATGAATACACGTCTGAGAGCTTGTCTACTAAAGAGCAGCTTGCTCTTCTCACCAAGCGGTTTAGAAGGGTTCTTAATTCTAAGAAGTTAAAAAAAAAAGTAAGCAAAAGACCAACTCCCTCCTCTCCCTATGGTCGAGCTACCGCCGTTGCTTCGCCTTTGGCGCCTCTCGATTTAGAGAGTAATCGTCTGACAAATCCTCTAGGTTATCCAGAGTGAATGAAAAGAGGAACCCAAAAGAGCAAGCTAGGTGCTATGAGTGTCAAGGGTTCGGTCACATTGCTTCAGAATGTGCAGAAGAAACGGAAGAATGAAAGAGGCAATGAATGCCACTTGGAGTGAGAACTCTGGAGATGACTCTGCATCTGAAAGCGATGAGGAGGCCTTCTCGGAAAGGATTGAAGATCAAGACTCAGATGAGTCGGACTGTGAAGAACATAATCTGGAGGGGCCGAAGGCGTGAGTGTTGCATGATTTGTATGAGAAAGTCTGTATTCTCTTATTACAGACTTGAGAGAACAAGTAACCTTTCTTAAAGGCGCCAAAGACGGCGGGGTCTGAGATTAAGACTACTCAATTTGAGACAAGTGAGAAGCTTCGTTCATCCTTACTGGAAAAATGGAATTTTCTCACTTGATGAACAGAAAAATCTTGTCAGGGTCCTCACTACTGAGAAAGAAGAACGTGAAACTGCGTTCTGCAAATCAAGGGCACCGAAGGCTCTGAAAGAAAGCCTCATCTCGCACGAAGATTCCTAAAGTCAAACAAGTTTGGAGGGTAAGTCATATGTGCTTGTTTACCTTCTCAACTGTTCCAACACAACTTTCTGAGGGGTTGCTCTTACTGCGCTCTCTCCATGCAAGTCGGACACTTGGTACTTTGATAGTGGTTGCTCGAGGCACATGACAGGCGACAGAAGCAGGTTCACTACATTTTCTAATGAATGTGTGAGTGGGGAAAGCTAAAATTAATTGAATTTGAGCATAGCGAAGTGGGAGACCGTAGGGAGAGGCACTGTTTCAACTCCCGGAATTCCTTGCTTAAAGAATGTCCCGCTTGTTGAAGACCTGAAGACAAATCTCCGGTCAGCTTTGTGATGAAGTAGGGGTTTAACAAAGAAAGATGTAGAGTCAATGATTCTAATGAAAAGGAAGTGCTGACTGGTTTAAGATCAAAGGACAATTGCTATTGCGCAAATGCAAGAGAAGCCACTGATGACAAGGTCTGTCATAAAGCTAGTAATGATGTCTTGGAGTTGTGGCACAAGCGTTTAGGTCACATGAATTTTCGTGATCTTCTTAAGCCCCATGAGAGGATTGCCTAAGTTGGGGGGCAAGCAAGAAGGCGCATGTGAAGGATGTAAATCGGGAAAGCAGACCAGAAGTCCTCATAAACCTATCAAGTGCATTTCCACCATCTGTCATCCCTTGGAGCTGTTGCACATGGATCTGGTAGGTCCAATGCAAACAGAAAGCATTGGTGGCAAGAAGTCTATATTGGACTTGGTAGATGATTTCCCGTGGGTATCCTTCTTGCACGATAAGTCAGAAGCTTTCAAAAGCAAATGTGCAATAGAATACAAACTGAGAAGAATGCATCCGGTGCTTGCATCATTCGACTCAGAACTGATCATAGTGAGAATGCATCTTTTGCTGAGTACTGTAATGAAAAAGGAATCAAGCATGAATTCTCTATTGCCGCTCAACAAAACGGGGAAAAAGGGGGTATTTCTCGAAATAGCCGCTAGTAAATGCAAAAATAGCGCAACACTTTTGGGCTGAGGCAATTTGCATGTTATACTGCTAATAGAGTGTACCTTAGATCAGGAACAAAAACAACTCCCTACGGGCACATTGAACACACGAAGGCTATATCCTCAGAGAAAACCTAGCCAAAGCCGCAGTGACCCTGATTCTTAGGTTATTCTCTGACCAGTAAGGCATATAGAGTTTACAACAAAAGGAGCAAAGCGGGCAGCCATGGAATCTGCAAATGTGAATGTAGATTACTCTAGCATACGCCAGGATAAGTCTGAGGATGATGAGGCATTGGAGCCAGCAGGAGTTAGTAGGTGATCCAACACCTGAGATAAAAGACGCAGCAGATTCATATACTGACCTTAGTGATATAGATCTATACCTAGGTACAGAACGAGACCCGTTAGTGAGGTCCATATCGGTAATAGAAAGACCCGCCACCAAAAGCATTCGGAGCAGAAGTAGACCCTTCCCCCGCGCACCACCTAGCTTCGCTGCATCGGGATAGTAGTAGCACATATCTTTATTTAGTGATCGTTATAGGGATAATAAAACCAATGATAGAGTTGACCTAGCCTAGCGACATCCATCCCCGACCGGGAGATAGAGACTACTTCATGCGCAACTTCAACATCTCCTGCCAAGGGGTAGGCCTTTTTTTCAATACCCCCTTTCGGAAAACGCATTGGCTTTCACTCAAGTTCGAGGATCCATTAAAGCAAAACAAAAAATGCACGTTACAGACGAAAGGTGGATGCTCATTGTCGAATAAAGAGAGTGCACGCTATGCAAAAACGGAGGAGATGCTCATGCCTTACCTTAAGTTTCTCATCGGAAGGCTAAAATGTTTTTCTTCCTTCTCAGAGGGCGATTCAGCAGCTTCAGTGACCCCCATGGTTATTGTATTGCAGGTTCTAATCCTGAGATGGATTCTTGTGTGTGGAGGGATAGCTTCGCTTCTGGGTTCCCGGGATGGCTCCATCTCGGTTGTGGATCTAATCAGCTCTATCAGACCGCCTGCCTCCACAGTGAAGCTTCCGGCCACTGCTTCCACAGCAGGACAGGAGTAGAAGTGAGTGCTTCAGGTTCAGAAAGAAAGCTTCGACGCTCTCAACCTGGTTTGGATCGTTTGACTATGGCTCCGCGTTCTTTACAATCATAAGCTCGATCACGAGGGTCAAAATCTATCTCGCCTTATTAAAACGGCCAGACTCCAGTCGTCGGTTTACTGGAAGACTTGCTGAAGAGCTTAGTGCAAGGGAGACCGAGCAAGTGGGAATAAGTTCTTCCAACTGCGGAGTTTGCCTATATTTGCCTATAAAAACGATGTGAATCGGGGGAAATAACCATTCGAAGTGGTGTATGGTAAGCTTTCTATGTGGATAGGACGGATCAAATCTTCATCCCGGAAATATATAAGAAAAAAAAGGTCGGATGGCCGAAGATCAAAACCTAAATGTGCCAGGGTGGACGATGAAGGAATTTGAGGGCTGATGTAGCTAACAGCCGCCTTCATAGTCGATTCATTAGGGTCGTCACCTTCTACCCGGAAGTATCCACCCTTTTCTTTGTCTGTTAAGCCGGGACTTCCTAAAGAAAACTGCAATCGTAGTTTATCAACCACTCACAAGACCACCGAGATCTTCGACTTAGCTCCCAAAGGTAATCCACCCGGCCCTTACCCAACCGGGAGCGGAAGATAACGAAAGGGAGACAAAGTCCTAACTAAATCATAACACAAGAACCTCCGTCTACATCAAAACACAAGCTACTCATTCAGTCGAGTCGATCCGATTCGTTCTTATCTATGGATAGCGCAAGAGATAACTTATGACTTCGCGGATGGAGAGGGATTCGAACCCCCGGTATTCCTATCAATACTTCGGTTTTCAAGACCGACTCTTTCAACCGCTCAGACATCCATCCTCTTCGCGCTTCGCTCGCCCTATCTATCCGCGCGCTGGTAGGGGCTTATCTATGTGATTCGCTACGCTTGCTTGCGCATATCGGCGGACTCTATTGCCTGCCGGTTAGCGAAACTTTTCCGGTAGTACGAATCGCTACGCTTCGCTTGTTTCTATATGAGAATATGCACCTTGGTTGCTGCGCTCCCTGCGGGTAATATAAAGAGAGTGAAGAACGAATGATCCTCCGGAGTGATTGAAGTCCGACTCAAGCGAGTGAGTGAAAGGCGTGGCAAGAGAGCGAGTTCGCGAGTCGAACTCGCTCTCTGCCCGTCGGTTTGATCCGGAGCTCAAAGCAACCGGAGTTTCTGCCTTTACTTCGTAACCCGCGATACTTTTAAGATCTAGCTCTTTTCCGGGCAAATGATTCAAATGAGAGCTGTGGAACACCTGCATAACTGGATTAGCTTACTATTGATGATAGGGCCCAAGGAACAGAGGCACTAGACTTAGTAAAGTAAAGGGGGTTTATCTCTCTAAAACAGAAACAGAAGAGGAGACTCAGATCTAGGCCTTTCGGGCAGGCGATCCCAACATATGACAGACCGGGGGGATCTTGCCATTGGATTTAACGGGCGCACCGGGTCTAAAATAGGCTGTTTTGGGACTTTCAAGGGCAGCAAGCAGTAGATATGTGTTTACGAGACCGAGGTCAATGCATGAAAAACAAAAATAGGCCACTTGCTGGTTCATCCAATCGCAAGACGAAAGAAGAGGTATAGTTTTCCAACCGGAAGAAGAATTGGTGCAGAGGCAGCTAAAGAGCTCTAAAGCATTGGCTTGCCCCTCGGTAGCTCTCTAGATAGCTTCTATGCCTTTCGGTTTCAAACTAAACGGAGGAGGTAACTCAAATTGGAAGAGGAGTGGAAGTAGCTCAACCAGCGCTAGAAGGAATCTTTCTGCCGGGAGAATTGATAAATGTCTTTGTTGGGGTGCGGTCCCCATTGATAAGTACGAAGGCATGCTATCCGGGCAGGCCCCCTCGGAATCCGTTTTGTGCTAGTTAAAAAGGGTCCCTGCTTGACTTTCAGCTCAAATGGTCAGGCTGGGCCCCAGTGCGAGAAGGTCTTAGACTTTCCCGTCCTCCATTACAGATTTACTAGAAGTAGAGATTGATCCGCGCCTAGGAGCCTTTCTGCTGGAGCCCCTATAAGGACAGGACCTATCGCGGATCCACTAAAGCTAAATCAAGAATCCGCTTTGAACACTGGAAGTGCCTTATCTTTGTCTTAGGGCAGTTCCTCAGCGGAACGAGGATAAGCGACTCCTTAACTAATAATAAAGGGCCTTTCAATCCAACAAAAAAAGAAGGAGAGACTTCACCCACACGTACTCCATTTTTTTTATTATATCTAGAGCCGTCCTACTTCTATAGAGTAAGCGACGGGCAGATGGACTAAAGGCTATAAGTCTCTAAGCTACGACAAAAGGAAAAGTAGTGTCCCCGGACCACGCACCAAAGGGATTATCCATTTGCACGAGGTATAGCTCAATCAATAAGTTGAAGTTCTGTCTTTCCGGGCCTGGACTTCAAAATAAAAAGGACTATGCATTCAACAAAGTCAAATTTTAGGTCGGCTTCGAACAGAGATCAGTCAGTAAACAACCTAGCCTTAGAATTTCAATATTGAGAAAGGATTGCAGTCCGGTCAGCTAATCAAAGAAAGAAGCTTTCGGGCGCAAATCTCAATGTCAAGAAAGAGGGAAGGCCTGTCTTCTGTTCCATGCTCTTTCGAGAGTTCGTAGATTTGCCCATTCTACCATTGGAAGGCCTGCGATTAGAACTAGTAATGGGGGGAGTGGAGTACATGTGCTACGTGAAACTAGAGATTTCCTTCTTTTTTATTAAATAGTAAAGACTTTCCTTCATAAAGACTAGATTCAATGTGGTCGTAGATCTGGGTTTTTATTCCGGAATGGTCGTAGATCAGTGGATCAGTCAATGAAGCATTTCCGGGAATAGATCTCAATCGAGAGGGTGAGCTGCGGGCTCATGCCACACATTCACCTTGGCCAAATGAAGAAAAGACGGGTTCTAGGGGTCCTTCTCAGGCATGTGATTCAGGCTCGTCAGGTGGTGGGACATGAAAAAGTATAGAGCAGGGAGCCCAGGAAGAGGAGCCGCAAGAGAGACAAAGGCTTTCCAGTCCTTTCCTTTGACAGCGACTTAGAATGCCCTTCGGCGATCTTAAGGACTCACAAAGAAAGCCCCTCGGGCACCCCCTTATTACTTATATATAAGACAAAGCGTAGTGTAGTTTACTTGCTTACTTGTTAGAGTAAAGGCACCGAAGGTGTCGACCCTTAGCGTTTCACACTAAGCTCCTCGAGCCTTCCTCTAGTTCAAGAGTTCTAGTACTTGCGTTTCGTTCCAGTTCGATGATTCTTCTTCGCTTTTAAGGCTTGTTCAATCAATCTCATGGGTTCCCATGGCTCGTCCTATAGAAAGGGGGATACCCGGGGGAGCTTGCTTACTTAGTGCTTGCGCTAAGGTTCTGAAAGAACGTTAAAAGCATTATATAGATATTTAATAGATCTTATCAGTCTTCTTGTGTAATAGTAACTCTCCCCCGGTACGAGTTATTCTCATTTTTATTCCTTGACTTGATTTGTCCGATGAGAAATGCGAAACAAAAGAAGGATCCTCCTGCTGGGAATTATATCCGCCCGGAGAGATGAATTGATCGATTCAGCGGATCCTAGGTCGGGACTGACGGGGCTCGAACCCGCAGCTTCCGCCTTGACAGGGCGGTGCTCTGACCGATTGAACTACAATCCCAGGGCCTAAATTTTTATTTTTTATTTTTAAATTTTTTCTCACATTCGAACCATTTTGTTTCGCCGTGTTGTAACAGAGACACGAATGATATACTATATTATAAATTATTATCATAAAAAATATATATAAGAATTTATTTATAAATGAAAATGCAGTAAACTCATAGTGGGCTAATTCATGAATTGAATCAAATGGACCCTTTTAACTAAGCGGTAGAGTCACGCTCTTTAAACGCCCTAAGAAATAGGCGTAAGTCATCGGTTCCAATCAGATCCGAAAAATGATAAATCAATCAAAAGTAAGTGCAGTGGTGAATCATGACTATATAAGCTATTCTGATATTAAGATTCGATATAGATGAAATCGTGGAAGCGGACCTTTGATTTCCTTGGACCACGTAAGAATTCGCCGTCCGATTTCATCTTCTTGTTCCTGGATGCTCCATAGAAATCCATCGCTATTCCTTTCTTCCACCGAGAAAGGTTCAGTCCGAATCACAAGAGAAATTTATCTATCTTTTTTTTTTTTATTTTCGTTATGGTAATGCAATGCAAAAGGGGTCTCGGAAACCGGGTTGTTTCTGATGATGAAAAGCGCTTTTTTTATGTTATGTGAAATTGATGAAAACCCGATATTTAAAGGTCGGTAATGTTAGAAGACGACTGTCGGTATCAGATGGTAAGATACCTATGGTAGGTATCTCTTTGAAAGCTCAGACGGAGAGAATTAAAGGACTCTTCGGGGGCTACTTAAGGCACTTTAGTGCAAACCAGAAGGACTGGAGCTGTTGGATGTTGCTCAGTGCTGCTATAACTTAACAACCAAAAAGCTCTGCGTCGAACTTCAGCCCCTTCGAGTTGGCCACGGAGCAACAGCCTCTGACGCCCCGGGGGCTTGCCCATCAGCCTACTTTGCCAAGAGGTGGCAGGAGCGCAACGACTTAGCCCAACCTACTTAAACAACCTAATGGCTTGGCCCGGTCTGAAGGAAGAAGAAAGTAGACCTTGTAGAGTAGAGAAGCGGATAGGAGGGGTAGCCTATAGACTCAAGCGATCAGCTCGGTGAAAACTCACCCCGTATTCCATGTGATGTGAGTCAGTTGACTTCGATTAGACCAGATCGCCCCAGAGAGGACCCACGAGGGCACCACCGGATGTTTTATATAAACTTACTAAAGAAGAAGTTGAGTATATCATAGCTGACCGGGCTAGCCCATACACCCACTGCACGAGCGGAATACTACTTAGTCAAGTAGAAGGGCCAACCTGAGAGCGAGGCGGAACGGGCTGAAACTTACGATTACGATTCGAAGAC